TGATATTGATACGGAGCTGCTAACTATGACGAATGTGCTAACTATGTATATGACGCCGAAAATAGACCGATTTGATATCACCCTTCAATTCGAATTAGCAAAAGCAATGTCTCCTTGCATAATATGGATTCCAAACATTCATGATCTGCATGTGAATGAGTCGAATTACTTATCCCTCGGTCTATTAGAGAACTATCTCTCCAGGGATTGTGAAAGATGTTCCACTGGAAAGATTCTTGTTATTGCTTCGACTCATATTCCCCAAAAAGTGGATCCCGCTCTAATAGCTCCGAATAAATTAAATACATGCATTAAGATACGAAGGCTTCTTCTTCCACAACAACGAAAGCACTTTTTCATTCTTTCATATACTAGGGGATTTCACTTGGAAAAGAAGATGTTCCATACTAACGGATTCGGGTCCATAACCATGGGTTCCAATGCGCGAGATCTTGTAGCACTTATCAATGAGGCCCTATCAATTAGTATTACACAGAAGAAATCCATTATAGAAACTAATACAATTAGATCAGCTCTTCATAGAAAAACTTGGGATTTTCGATCCCAGATAAGATCGGTTCAGGATCATGGGATCCTTTTCTATCAGATAGGAAGGGCTGTTACACAAAATGTACTTCTAAGTAATTGCCCCATAGATCCTATATCTATCTATATGAAGAAGAAATCATGTAAGGGAGGGGATTCTTATTTGTACAAATGGTACTTCGAACTTGGAACGAGCATGAAGAAATTCACGATACTTCTTTATCTTTTGAGTTGTTCTGCCGGATCGGTCGCTCAAGATCTTTGGTCTTCATCCAGACACGATGAAAAAAATTGGATCACTTCTTATGGATTCGTTGAGAATGATTCTGATCTAGTCCATGGCCTATTACTATTATTACTATTAGAAGTAGAAGGCGCTCTGGCGGGATCCTCACGGACAGAAAAATATTGCAGTCAGTTTGATAATAATCGAGTGACATTACTTCTTCGGTCCGAACCAAGGAATCAGTTAGATATGATGCAAAATGGATCTTGTTCTATCGTTGATCAGAGATTTCTATATGAAAAATACGAATCGGAGTTTGAAGAAGGGGAAGGGGCCCTTGATCCGCAACAGATAGAGGAGGATTTCTTCAATCACATAGTTTGGGCTCCTAGAATATGGCGCCCTTGTGGCAATCTATTTGATTGTATCGAAAGGCCCACGGAATTGGGATTTCCCTATTGGACTGGGTCATTTCGGGGCAAATGGATCATTTATCATAAAGAGGATGAGCTTCAAGAGAATGATTCGGAGTTCTTGCAGAGCGGAACCGTGCAGTACCAGACACGAGATAGATCTTCCAAAGAACAAGGCTTTTTTCGAACAAGCCAATTCATTTGGGACCCTGCGGATCCATTCTTTTCCCTATTCAAAGATCAGCCCTCTGTCTCTGTGTTTTCACGTCGAGAATTCTTTGCAGATGAAGAGATGTCAAAGGGACTTATTGCTTCCCAAACAAATCCTCCTACATCTATATATAAACGCTGGTTCATCAAGAATACGCAAGAAAAGCACTTCGAATTGTTGATTCATCGCCAGAGATGGTTTAGAACCAATAGTTCATTATCTAATGGATCTTTCCGTTCTAATACTCTATCCGAGAGTTATCAGTATTTATCAAATCTGTTCCTATCTAACGGAACGCTATTGGATCAAATGACAAAGACATTGTTGAGAAAGAGATGGCTTTTCCCGGATGAAATGAAACATTTGATTCATGTAACAGGAGAAAGATTCCCCATTCCTTAGCCGTAAAGATATGTGCCCATGAAAAGGGGATGGAGTGGAACAGAATTGGCCGGATGGTAGAGTCGTGGAAACACTTGTTTCTTCCATCTTTTTGGCCTTAGCTCCATGGAACAATATGCTACTGCTGAAACATGGAAGAATTGAAATCTTAGATCACTATGTGTGGATGATATGAACTGCCTAAACAAGAATTCTTGAACGGCGAAAGAGCCTATTACTCGCTACATCAAACAATTTCTACTAATGAAACCATGTAAATCCATCGGAAAATACGCATGTCCGCTGAAATGGTTGTTGCTATCTGCTCCAATAACGAATCATTGGTTTCATTGAATAACTAAAGAAGATAGATAGACCTTTCTCTTCGTCTCAGGTCGATGGATCTCCTCAATTGGAAGATCTCCCATATGGATAATACACATTCCAGTTGACCGAGCCTAATTCTAATTGCTTTGTTCCGAAGCAAAGATATCCACGGAGGCGGGTTCGTCCTATTCAGATATTCACGACCAAGAGGTACGATCCTCTTTCGGATAGGCCCTGAAAGGAGAAGGAAGGCTGGAATGCCAACAGACGTCTGTCTATTCTCTAATTCACCCGACCCGATAGTACCCATTTTGAGAACGTCCAGTGCCAAAGTCACTGAATGGGTAAGTCGCCAATCCCTAATGTAATGTACTTTCTTTGCTGGGTTACGGGTAC